TTTGGGATTTTTTTAGAATATTATTTATTTTATATTTATTTTCTATTTATTTATTTTTATAGTATAATATAATATAACGGTATTGATATTGATATTCTAATCTACTTGATTGATATTCTAATCTACTTGAATATTGAATACCAGAAAACTATATGATATGAATATTTATTATTATTAACGCAGATATACCTATCTAATTTATTTATTTTATATCTATATCTATGTCTTCTCCGTTCTTTTATTACCCTCCTGTCCTGTCGTGTTGTCAATTGACAGTATGACTTAGGGGTCAATATAATTTGACCGACCAAATCCTATTTTGGTAAACCATCTTGAATCTACTGCAGAGTGAAGGATCATGGATCCAACGCATAACCCTTTGTGAATGAGAGAGATAAAGATGAGAAAGACCAATGAAATAAAGTTTCAAGGTTATATAGTTTAATGGTAAAGTTTGATTTGATTACCATTAACTAACCCCCAGAATACTTAAGGAGTTTTTCCGTTTGATTTATATACTATGGATCTACTAAAGACGTATCTCGGCCTGAGTTATATTAAGTTAAAGTTAATAAGGTAACCCTACTAGGCCTTATTACCTATTATGTTTTTCCTATTCTATTTTTATATTACCTCAAGGTATTTTTCTTATTACCTATGGTATTTGTCTTATTACCCATATTCTAGTGCTTTTTGATTTGGCCGGCCCTCGGGACCTTTTATTTCTAGTTGATTTATGAAGGCGGCCGTAGGCCCCTATGGTCCAGTGGTTACGACCTCTCTCTTTCACGGAGAAAACGAGGGTTCAAGTCCCTCTGGGGGTGTACCAAGACTCAAGACTATAGGAGTGGTATTTTCTATCAAATGATCCGTAGCCGTATTTGTCAAGTCTGCCTGGTAGACGAAAGGAAGTTTATTATGGAACGTCTAAAAAATTTAGGCGTTGGGTCGATGCCCGAGTGGTTAATGGGGGCGGACTGTAAATTCGTTGACAATATGTCTACGCTGGTTCAAATCCAGCTCGGCCCAACAATTTGCCAATCTACTATCAGACGGTAGAACTCTCTTGTTCTTAAGAAATACCTTACCTGATACAAGAGAATAAAAAAGAATTCAAATTTTCTGCTAGATCTCTTCTTATTTCCCTGGGATTGTAGTTCAATAGGCTAGAGCACCGCCCTGTCAAGGCGGACGTTGCGGGTTCGAGCCCCGTCAGTCCCGACGGATCCAATAAGTACATCAATTCGCCTCTCCATTTTCTGTGAAAGAGGGGACAGAGAGCATAATTGAATCCCGAAGAGGTTTCCTCTCTTTTTTTTTTTTCAGGATTCTGTCAAAGAAAGAATAAACCCTAAACTAAAATTAAAATAACTAAAATAGTGAAGTTGATAGAATATTCCATCTTTTATCCCGCGCCTCATCTTTCTCATACTTCTTTGTCTTCCAAAGAAAATTGGATCATTAAAATTTAGAACCTAATTCCTCTCTTTTTGGGTTTTTAATGGAAACAGATGGGTGGTTAGATGATACTTCGTTTGACTACATACAAAAAAAGAACAGAAAAGAAGGATAAAAAAGGAATTTTTGCTCGGTCTGGGAATCCAAGATTGGATTCGGTATGGATAAAGGATCTTCGTATGTTATACTATTCAATTCTCGACGACGAATTAATTTAATAGCTCAGATATTGTTATTCATGATATGATATTGATCCGATTCAAGATCATCGATAGGTAATGCATTCATTGAATTGACAGGTGAAAGATTTATCATCTCTATGGGATTAAATCCCGAGTTATTGTGAAATAAAAAAACGATGAGATTATGGAAGTAAATATTCTTGCATTTATTGCTACTGCACTGTTCATTTTAGTTCCTACTGCCTTTCTACTTATAATTTACGTAAAAACAGTCAGTCAAAACAATTAATTACTTTGAATGAAACTTGACTTCTGAATTCTTATCCATATTTGAAGAAATCAAAAGAAAAGTATTCCATTAAATGAAATCAACGGGCTATAATCGGCGGTATTCTATGAGATCCGAGAGTATGGTAAGAAAGAAATTTTTTTCTTATCATACTCTCTATTAGTGTTATAGTAATGTATAAAATAAAATTGTACTTGACTTTCTAATAAAGTTGGTATACTATATTAGCTTCTATCTTCAATCTATGTAGTTATTAATCCATATATGGAATTGACGTAGGACCCGATTCTATTTCTTTGATACATCTATTTATTCCGATGAATCTGAAAAAATCGTTTTACTGTTATAGAATACATTTCTCCACTAGAATCCAAGGGAATTTTGAAATGAGGATCTTTTTATTTAAATTGAAAATTATTTTAATTTAAATAAAAAATGCGTTGCAGAACGATCTATAAAACAATTGATACCGTTAACTAAATTAGGAGTGCTTCTAAAGTCCACTTCTTCCCCATACTACGAGTGAAAGGGAAAATGTAAAGACTACCATTAAAGCAGCCCAAGCGAGACTTACTATATCCATGTGAATTATATCCCTTATCTCTATGATAGAATTATTCCATTATTGCTCACTAATAATAGTAGAATGAATGGTCCAGAGTCAAAAAGGGATTCTGGCCGAACACTATTGATGAACCAGTCAAATAAATCCATTTCAAAAATTCCTATATGATTTCTAATCGGGAAAGACTAAATACAAGTAAAATATACAATGACACTATAAGGGAATGTTACTAATGGAATGGAACATCTATTCTATCTAGTAATAAAAAAAGAGACCCATTCCTTTTTCTTGCCCTTCAAAGTAAAAAAAATTGCTATCTATTACATACTTTTATTTCCTATTTGATCTAATTCGTACCCTTTCCCGATTGTCTCTCTGAAGGAGTTGGGAGATAGTATATTATACTCTTGACGACGGGTCTAAAAAAAAAAATAATTTTTTTGCACCTTTTGTTTTCTATAAACTATAAAAAAATCCATCCAATATAATCTTTCTTTGAATTTTAGATTCAAGGATTTCCAAGCTTTTACAAAATCCCCAGAACAGAATAAGACAGCAGAACAGAATAAGAGATTTAGATTCATTTGTTGATGAGGCGGCACCCGGATTTGAACTGGGGAAAAAGGATTTGCAGTCCCCCGCCTTACCACTCGGCCATGCCGCCAAAACGATACACAATAGGAAAAATTTTTTCTTTTTCGGTTGGATTACTAAACTTTAGTTTATTGTACTTGCATCTTGCATCCCTTTATTTAATCCTTTTTCTAAATCTAAATTTATGTATAAAAATTAGAAAAGTTTTTATCCTTTCTTATTGTATTTAATTTCTTTATTGTAATGTATTTGATCTACCCCCTCGATTGATTGTATCGTATCTTCCCACAATGCCGAAAAACTTCCACTCACCTTTCTATTGAAAAATCAAATGTCTATTTTCGCTTAAAAAAGCCGAAATTTATGACAAAAGGGAACCATTAACTATTCGTTGACTGAGAATTCGTGACTTATTCTTGGATTTGAATCTAAAATTTGATTTCCCTAATGACATAAGAAAATACAAATGGATACATACTTAATTGATATTGATTCTTTTGAATCAAAAATCCTTCTCAATTTCTGGATTCTATTATAACAAAAATGATAAGTATATGTAAACCCCAGAAGGGAAATTTTTACACAGATACCAAATTGGCTATTTAGAGTATGTTGCCTATAAACAAAAAAACGGGAATTCATTGGAACAAAAAAAGGCCCGGCTGGGTATTGACCGGGCCAGGCCCAAAAGGCACTTCGAACAAAATAAAAGCAAGAAGGTCTTCTTTATTTATCTTTCTATTCTATTTGGATCTTTCGAGCATCTAAATGGAATTGCTAATTCTATAATAACGATAAAGAATGTAAAAGAAATACTTTATTTAATCCTTACTTGATGTGTAATGTAACATAGTAATTATCTTTTTCAATTGGGAGAGATGGCTGAGTGGACGAAAGCGGCGGATTGCTAATCCGTTGTACGAGTTATTCGTACCGAGGGTTCGAATCCCTCTCTTTCCGTTTCCGTTGATGACTTTCTATTTTTTTCTTTCAATTTTTGCAAACCCCTTTTTCTTTTTTTTTCCTAATTAAATTAAATATGTGGAATAGCTAAAATAAAATATTAATAAAATTGTAAAATCAAACAAGAAAAACTAAATTTTTATTTTATTCTTCACGTCCAGGATTACGTCCTGGATCATTGGATAGGAATCCAAAAATGAAGAGAGAAACAAAGAATATTACTACTGTGTAAACGAAAAGTTTGAGAGTAAGCATTACACAACCTCCAAGATCATTTTTTGAAAAAGAAAAACGAGAAAAGATAATAGATCCTCCACTTTTATATCACATATCCTATTTTGACACCAAGAAATGAATTATAGAAATAGAAAAGAATGTTCAGAAATTCAAATCAAATGAAGTTGAAATTTGTAATAAGAGTCTTTAATTTAATTACCACAAATCACTTTCATACCCACAATTAGATATTCTAAGGGACCCTAAGCTCATAAGGTATTTCCCCGAAAAAGGATTAAAATGGGGAAAGGAAATAGGGCGAGTCGGATTTCTCGCGACTATCCGAGAGTTTGAATCGAAGGTTCATACTGTCAGACTTATTTGATCTTATCAATTGTTATAATTTTTCTCGAATAAATCATGAATTTTCTAGGATAGTATTAAAGCTCTTATCGAAAACTTACAGCAGCTTGCCAAACAAAGGCTAAAAGAAAAAAGAACAGGGGTATAACTGGCATGACATCTACGATTGGATTCAAAAAAGCATAGGCTTCGGGCAATTTGGCGAAGAAAAGACTAGTCGGATAAAGGGCAGAATTAAGACAGATCAAACTAAAAATATTAAGCATAACAGACTCTTTTTTCGTCGAAATAATTGCATTTTGATTGAGTTAAGGAAAAATGAAGAAAGTAAGGTAAACAAAAAAATCCTTCTTTTTTTTTCTGCTCAATCAAAAATCCTCCAATTCTCAAAGGAGAATAGAAGAAATCATACTTTCATACAATATCTTAATTGAATTATATGTAATGATCAATAAATTCAGTTGAGTTCTAGATATACACATGCCAAAATCCTAGCATGAATCTATAATAGATTCTATAAAGATAAAGAAAAAAGAGTTTCTCTAGATAGTTGGACTGGAATTGACGAAGACTTAATACCAATATTATTCTTTACTTAATACCAATATTATTCTTTATTAGTATTAGTGTCCAATAAAAATAGAAATGGGGCGTAGCCAAGCGGTAAGGCAACGGGTTTTGGTCCCGCTATTCGGAGGTTCGAATCCTTCCGTCCCAGAGCGTATCCATTGTATCCTAATATTTGTTTTTTGTTCAAGGAGGTTCTGTTTCAAGGTCTAATATTGCATAGAATATTATATTATTCCTCCTTCTTTTTTTATTTTGAATGATTCTTTGCGGAAGCATATCTGAGTTTTTCACAAACTGAACTAAATCGAGTTCAAATGATATGCAAAAGTAACTGAACCCCTTTGTGACCCAGATAAAGCTAAGATGGGCCGTAGATCACAGTTGTAGAAAGATTACTTAACCTCATCAGATTAAAAAAATATGAAATGAAAATACATATAAAAGAGGAAGCGCTTAACCTATAGGTATGTATTCTTATCCTGTTTCAGTGACAATAGTGTTTCCCTTTTTGTGAAAAAGAATTGGCATCCCTAAAATATTTTATTTAACAATGATATGATATATATTTTCGATATTTTTTTTTTTTTGTTTGATTTAGCTTATTTGCTTTACATCATTGACAATTCCATTCGAAAAGAAACAGAGATTTTTCTTTCTTATTTCTTATGATAATAAAAGGGAGTCTTTACTGTAAAACTTGACTCAAATAATACTGTAAAACTTGACTCAAATAATGATGTAGAAGTTGGAAACTTTTTCAAGTATCAAGATTTGTAATGATTCCTTATGGGTTGACTCTTTGGGAAGTTGGAAATGGGCCGGTCTATCTTATTGAGTCACTTGAAGAGGCAGAGTAAAATAGAATTTATTTTTTCGTGTGATTTCTGTTAGTTATGTTATTTCTATATCTATTTAGTTTAGATTTCTAGATATTTCTGTTAGATATTTTTTTGAAATAGATATTTATAAAAAAACGTTCCATTCATACAAAAAAGCTGGGGTCTTGCTAATATTTCTTCAGAAAAATCTTTATTATCTATGTAGATAAGAAAAAATATAAATTACTTTGTCTCTGTACCGACTGAACCAATGACTATTCATGATTCCATAATTGAATCAATTCCGTACTGGTTCCAAATTAGAGGAATGTTATGGTAAAACTTCGTTTAAAACGATGCGGTAGAAAGCAACGTGCGACTTGAAGGACACGATCCGGTGTGGATTCTTTTTCTTACATCCACCATTTTATATAGGAATGAAGGTGCTCTTGGCTCGACGTCATTTGTTCTATTCTACTAGAGCCCTTCTTTTTTTTTATTGGGTTGTAATGTAAATAGTTCATGATGGAGCTCGAGTAGAAAGTATTGATTAATTTCTCAGGGGCAACGATCTAGGGTTAATGCCAATTCATAAATTGGAACAACTTCGTAAGTATATCTTCGATATCTTCGATATAGAAATCGAAAGGATCCGATTCGAGCAATTTTTCAATTCAAAAAATTTGTTGGAACGGCTAAAACTTTTTCGATACGCAGTGTATCGCGCACGAATCAACCGTCGGTATGATTCTTTGATAGAAAGAAATCGCAAAAGGGGTATGTTGCTACCATTTTGAAAGGATTAAGAAGCACCGAAGTAATGTCTAAACCCAATGATTTAAAACAAAGATAAAGGATCCCAGAACAAGGAAACACCACTTCAATTGTCTCACGGATCCGAATAACGAATCAAAATAGATTTTAAACGAGACAAAAAGGGTGGGTTAAAGACCACTCAAACAAAAAAAAATATATATATTAAATTAAAGATTTTTCTTTAAGATATTTGAGATATTATATTATTGAACTTGAGTTATGAGTACAAATGATTTTTTCTTCTTCAGGAAGTAAGCTAAATAAAAATGAGTGAAATTGAAATTATAGAATTTATTAATTTATTTTACGGATTCCTTTCCTATTTATTCTAATCAAATTTTATCCATAGATAAAACTTCGAATCATTTTTTCTCGAGCCGTACGAGGAGAAAACTTCCTATACGGTTCTAGGGGGGGGTTCTTTTTCATCTACATCTATCCCGATGAGCCGTCTATCGAATCGTTGCAATTGATGTTCGATCTCGAAGAGAAGGAAGAGATCTTCGGAAAGTGGGTTTTTATGATCCGATCAAGAATCAAACTTATTTAAACGTTCCCGCTATTCTCTATTTCCTTGAAAAAGGCGCTCAGCCTACAGGAACTGTTCAGGATATTTTAAAAAAGGCAGAGGTTTTTAAGTAACTTTGCCCTAATCAAACAAAATTAAATTAAGGAAATAAAAACTAAGGGTAGGATAGTGATTTCTATATCATTTTGGATATCTTTTCTATACTATGTTTTTTTATTTCCTTTCTTGGTCTATTCGTATCTATTTCTCATTGCTTTTATAGAATCCTTTTCTATAGAATCTTTTTCTAAGGAAACCATATTTGATTGATCCTCAAAAAATAGAAAATTATGGCATTACCTGTAATCGGGTGGTTTTCATTTGAACTCTAATACCAAGTAACAAACAAGGAATAGAAGTTCTTTATTCTATATGGATTCAATTTTTTTATATTATTCTCCATCTAATCTAAAAACTCAAAATTTAGTATATAAATATAGGTATATGCAGTGCCAATCCAACACAAGTCCTTTTTTTTACTATTATTCAATTTAAGTTTTTGTATTTTTTCATCGTATTCTTTTCTTAACCTTTATGTTGACAACGTTGTATCGAACAAATATAATTCATCGTGATAAGCAGATCTATTTATTTCCGTCCCATAGGTTTTCTTTTTTATTTTTACTTGTTGATTCAAATGATGGGTTCGTTGGATTAGCTTTGATACCCGGATTCTTGATTGAAAAAGTGGATAACATAGAAATAGGGGATGTTCTACCATTTTTACATTTATTTCTTTTTTTGGTCGGGCAATTTTTTATTTTTTCATCTGATTCTGATTTAGTCATTTTTATGTTCCAAATAGAGTAGAAAAATTTAATAGAGTAGAAATTTTTTTTAGATTTTTTATTTCGTAGAGTAATGCTTTAATTTAATAATTTTGTTTTATTCTGATTGTATCTACATACCCTTTTATATTTGGGTTGCTAACTCAATGGTAGAGTACTCGGCTTTTAAGTGCGGCTAGGATCTTTTACACATTTAGATGAAGCGAGGGATTCGTCCATACTATCGGTAAAGTTTGGAAGACCGCGACTGATCCTGAAAGGGAATGAATGGAAAAAATAGCATGTCGTATCAATTAAGAGTTCTGAGAATATTTTATTCTTTCCGGCTCGGTACAAAGCCTTCTTTAAATTATTGAAAGGGAGCAAACCGAAGTCAATTTTAAGTTGGGTCGAATTAATAAATGGATAGGGCCCCACGGCTTCAATTAAATTCATTTTTATTATAGGGAAAGAAAAAGCAACGAGCTTTCATTCTGAATTTGAATGATTACCCGATCTAATTAGACGTTAAAAAAATATTAGTGCCCAATACGGGAAGGCTTTCTCCCAGGAAAAAATATTATTGATTTTTTAATGAATCCTAAATATTACCACTCTCCATTCTATAATGGAATAATGGAGATGTATGTGTATAAGAAACAGTATATTGATAAATCAATTTCCAAAATCAAAAGAGCGATTGGGTTGAAAAAAGTAAAGGATTTCTAATCATCTTGTCATCCTATAAGGAAAACAAACATAAAAACTTAAAATTAAATGGAAAAAGAGATGATAGAGAATCTGTTGATAAGTTTATCTGGATCCGAGGTATCTATTCGGTTTGTACTATAATACCTTGTTTTGACTGTATCGCACTATGTATCATTTATAACCCCCAAAATCCTCTACCTTTCATTTAAATAGAATTTCAAATGGATAAATTCCAAAGCTATTTAGGGCTAGATAGATCTCAACAACACTACTTCTTATATCCACTTATCTTTCAGGAGTATATTTATGTACTTGCTCATGATCATGGTTTAAATAGATCAATTTTGTTGGAAAATGCAGGTTATGACAATAAATCCAGCTTACTTATTGTGAAACGTTTAATCATTCGAATGTATGAACAGAATCATTTGATTCTTTCTGTTAATGACTCTAAACAGACTCCTTTTTTGGGGCAGACCAATCATTTTTATTCGCAAATAATGTCAGAGGTTTCTTCAATCATTATGGAAATTCCATTGTCTCTGCGATTAATATCTTCCCTAGAAAGGAAAGGGGTAGTTCAATCCGAAAATTTACGATCAATTCATTCAATATTTTCTTTTTTAGAGGACAACCTTTCACATTTAAATTATGTATTAGATATACTAATACCTTACCCAGCCCATCTGGAAATATTAGTTCAGGCTCTTCGCTATTGGATAAAAGATGCTTCCTCTTTGCATTTATTAAGATTCTTTCTCCATCAGTGTCATAATTGGGATAGTCTTATTACTTCAAATTCAAAGAAAGCCAGTTCTTCTTTTTCAAAATCAAAAAGAAATCAGAGATTATTCTTCTTCCTATATACTTTTCATGTATGTGAATATGAATCCGGCTTCCTCTTTCTCCGTAACCAATCTTCTCACTTACGATCAACATCTTCTGGAGCCCTTATTGAACGAATTTATTTCTATGGAAAAAGAGAGCACTTTCCCAGGGCTTTTCAAGCAAATTTATGGTTGTTCAAAGATCCTTTCATGCATTATGTTAGGTATCAAGGAAAATCAATTCTTGCTTTAAAAGGGACGTTTCTTCTGATGAATAAATGGAAATATTACTT